CAAAGCAATGAAAAAGGCTATAGAATTAACTGAACAAGCAGATACAAAAGGAATTCAAGTGCAAATTGCAGGACGTATCGACGGAAAAGAAATTGCGCGTGTTGAATGGATCAGAGAGGGTAGGGTTCCACTACAAACCATTCGAGCTAAAATTGATTATTGTTCCTATACAGTTCGAACGATCTATGGGGTATTAGGCATCAAAATTTGGATATTTATAGACGGGGAATAATAAACCTTTATTCCCTTTGCATTCTATCCGGCTATGGAACAAAAAATGAGAAATTCGTTTCTTCTTTTTCTTTTGTGTTCAATAAAAAAAATGAACAATTATAATTCTATAGGGTTGAATAAAAATTCAATTAATCTTTTGATAAAATTGCTATGCTTAGTGTGTGACTCGTTGGTTTTTTGAGGGTTAGTATAAAAAACCAGCCCCACGGTATAAACAAATAGTAATAACCAACTCATCACTTCGTATTATCTGGATCCAAAGAATCAGTCAAGATATGATATATTGTTCATATTGTTGTAGCAACTGAAATCTTTTTTTATTATTTATTAAAAAAATATGCTTCTAAGTTGTCAATCGAAATAAAAAAGAAAGGGTATGGATAAATGGAAGGATGAGAGAAAGAAAGAAAAAGAATATTGATGATATAGAATTCCAATATGTAAGGTCTATGAGTCATCTCAGAAAAAAGCTGTGTAATAAAGCATCAATACGGATTCATCATTAACATTAAATGGATCTGCTCATCGAACAAAAAAGAAAGAGCTTCGAGCCAATAAAGGCTAAGAATATTGACTCAAGAACTAATAGCTCCATTGTAGAATTCAGACCTAACCATTAAGTAAGAAGCGATGGGAACGATGGAACCTGTGAATTCAAAAGATTCTAGTGAAAATGAATTCGAATGATTCATGGATCGGGATGGCGGAACCGACCAGAGACCAATTCATCTATTCGGAAAAGTTATAAACTAATGATAGAACTGAAATAGAAATTGAAAGAGTAAATATTCGCCCGCGAACACTTTATTTTCTTGAATTGCTAAATTTGGGTCAATCCAATACGATAAAGAGTAAAACAAAAGAAAGATTCGTTTTAACATTCTAAAATAGATAAATATAAGAAAAAAATAGTTATGTTATTTAATATATTTAGTTATCTATACAAAAAAGATATACAAATTCATAATAGATTTTATCTAGATTAAATGAAATCCATGATTCATTATATTACTTATTAAATACATGTATATCTTGATTCAAATTATATTCTATCTGAATTGAATTCAAAATGTTTAATTTGAATTCATTTTATTCGCGAGGAGCTGGATGAGAAGAAACTCTCACGTCCAGTTCTGTAGTAGAGATGGAATTCAAAACAAACCATCAACTATAACCCCAAAAGAACCAGATTCCGTAAACAACATAGAGGAAGAATGAAGGGAATATCTTATCGAGGTAATGATATTTGTTTTGGTAAATACGCTCTTCAGGCACTTGAACCCGCTTGGATCACATCTAGACAAATAGAAGCAGGTCGACGAGCAATGACACGAAATGCACGTCGCGGTGGAAAAATATGGGTCCGTATATTTCCAGATAAACCAGTTACAGTAAGACCCGCAGAAACACGTATGGGTTCAGGTAAAGGCTCTCCCGAATATTGGGTAGCTGTTGTTAAACCAGGTCGAATACTTTATGAAATGGGTGGAGTAACAGAAAATATAGCCAGAAGGGCTATTTCAATAGCAGCGTCCAAAATGCCTATACGAGCTCAATTCATCATTTCGGGATAAAAAAGAAATAGGCCTTGAGTAAAAAAAAAAATAGCGGGTGCGGGTTTCTTTTTTTGGACAAACAATATTTCTTTTTTTCTTCGACCTTTGTATTTATTGTAAAAAACAGATAAAAAAAATGATATGATTCAACCTCAGACCCATTTGAATGTAGCAGATAACAGCGGGGCTCGAGAATTGATGTGTATTCGAATCATAGGAGCTAGCAATCGTCGATATGCTCATATTGGTGACGTTATTGTTGCTGTGATCAAAGACGCAGTTCCAAACATGCCTATAGAAAGATCAGAAGTGGTCAGAGCTGTAATTGTCCGTACTTGTAAAGAACTTAAACGTGACAACGGTATGATAATACGATATGATGACAATGCTGCAGTTGTGATTGATCAAGAAGGAAATCCAAAAGGAACGCGAGTTTTTGGTGCGATTGCCCGAGAATTGAGACAGTTCAATTTTACTAAAATAGTTTCATTAGCTCCCGAGGTATTATAAAATGAGAGCACGATATGGTTATAGTAGGGTATTTAAAAGAAATAGATTAAGATTCATTTAGTAGATTTTGTCTCACGTATATACCTTTCAAAATTAATATTCATAAACAAATACGTAAAAAAAAAAAGAAAAACATGTTGATTATATCCAAATTTGGAGGCACCAATAATTTTAATTAATCATGGGTAGTGATACTATTGCTGACATAATAACCTCTATACGAAATGCCGATATGTATAGAAAAAGCGTGGTTCGAGTAGCATCTACTAATATCAGCCAAAGTATTGTTAAAATACTTTTACGAGAGGGTTTTATCGAAAACGTGAGAAAACATCGAGAAAACAACAAATCTTTTTTGGTTTTAACCCTACGACATAGACGGAATAGGAAAAGGACTTATAGAAATCTTTTAAATTTAAAACGGATCAGTCGGCCGGGTCTACGAATCTATTATAACTATCAAAGAATTCCTAGAATTTTAGGTGGGATGGGGATTGTAATTCTTTCTACCTCTCGGGGTATAATGACAGACCGAGAGGCTCGACTAGAAAGAATAGGCGGAGAAATTTTGTGTTATATATGGTAATCCTTCTAATATCCGAATTCAATACGAAACTTCTTATTTGTGAAAAAGAAAAGAGAAGGGGTGGGTTGTCTAATAGGGTTCTTCCTCCACTAGTTGATACTTCAAGGGGGTTTTACCTGTAATGAAAGAACAAAAATGGATTCATGAAGGTTTAATTACTGAATCGCTTCCCAACGGCATGTTCCGGGTTCGTTTAGATAATGAAGATATGATTCTAGGTTATGTTTCAGGAAAGATCCGACGTAGTTTTATACGGATACTGCCAGGAGATAGAGTCAAAATTGAAGTAAGTCGTTATGATTCAACCAGAGGTCGTATAATTTATCGACTCCGCAACAAAGATTCGAAAGATTAGGTGTTTTTTCAACTTCACTATTTATTTCGTAGGAATACGATTCGAAATGGAAAATTTCAAGAAACTTATTTTCTTCCAAGAAGTGGATTCAAAATTAAAGTAAGGAGTGGGAAATATGAAAATAAGAGCTTCTGTTCGTAAAATTTGTGAAAAATGTCGACTAATCCGTCGTCGGGGACGAATTAGAGTAATTTGTTCCAACCCAAGACATAAACAAAGACAAGGATAATCAGCCTTGTTAAAGACCCGATATAAAAATAAGAAGGGGATCTGTTTTGACATGAAATGGATATATCCATATATCTCTGACTCAAATTTATGAGATGATAAAATATGGCAAAAGCTATACCGAAAAAAGGTTCACGTGGACGTATTGGTTCACGTAAGAGTACACGTAAAATACCAAAGGGGGTTATTCATATTCAAGCAAGTTTCAATAATACCATTGTGACTGTTACAGATGTACGGGGGCGAGTGGTTTCTTGGTCCTCTGCCGGTACTTGTGGCTTCCGAGGTACAAGAAGAGGGACGCCATTTGCTGCTCAAACCGCAGCGGGAAATGCTATTCGTGCAGTAGTAGATCAAGGTATGCAACGAGCAGAAGTCATGATTAAAGGTCCCGGTCTCGGAAGAGACGCAGCATTACGAGCTATTCGCAGAAGTGGTATACTATTAACTTTCGTACGCGATGTAACCCCTATGCCACATAATGGCTGTAGACCCCCGAAAAAAAGACGTGTGTAGAAATAAAAATTGAAGATATTTCAATAGCAAGAGAAACAAAGGAAGAGAAACAAGAGAAATAAATGATTCAATGATCTGATCAAATAATATTATTATGGTTCGAGAGAAAATAACAGTATCTACTCGGACACTACAGTGGAAGTGTGTTGAATCAGCAACAGACAGTAAGCGTCTTCTTTATGGGCGCTTTATTCTGTCTCCGCTTATGAAAGGTCAAGCAGACACAATAGGCATTGCTATGCGAAGAGCTTTGCTTGGAGAAATCGAAGGAACATGTATCACACGCGCAAAATCTGAGAAAATATCACACGAATATTCTACCATAATGGGTATTCAAGAATCAGTACATGAAATTTTAATGAATTTGAAAGAAATCGTATTGAGAAGTAATCTCTATGGAACTTGTGAGGCGTCTATTTGTGTCAGGGGCCCTGGATATGTAACTGCTCAAGATATAATCTTACCCCCTTATGTAGAAATCCTCGATAATACACAGCATATAGCTAGCTTGACGGAACCCATTGAGTTGGTTATTGGATTACAAATAGAAAAGAATCGCGGATATCTTATAAAAGCGCCAAATACCTTTCAAGATGGAAGTTATCCTATAGATCCTGTATTCATGCCTGTTCGAAATGCGAATCATAGTATTCATTCTTATGAAAATGGTAAAAAAGAGATACTATTTCTCGAAATATGGACAAATGGAAGTTTAACTCCTAAAGAAGCACTTTATGAAGCCTCCCGGAATTTGATTGATTTATTGATTCCCTTTTTACATACCAAAGAAGAAAATTTAAATTTAGAGGGCAATCAACACATGGTTCCTTTACCCCCTTTTACCTTTTATGATAAATTGGCTAAACTAACAAAAAATAAAAAAAAAATGGCGTTGAAATCGATTTTTATTGACCAATCAGAATTGCCTCCCAGGATCTATAATTGCCTCAAAAGGTCCAATATATATACATTGTTGGACCTTTTAAATAACAGTCAAGAAGATCTTATGAAAATG